TATTCATATTTATTTCGACACAAGGAAGAAGGGCTCTAGGAAGACAAATAAAATAATCGCTCCTAGAATCCCTTTTTCCCTTACCTTCTATTTATACTGTGCTTTATATTCTACGTTTTCTTATGTTTTGTTTAATATCTAGTCGAATTTTCTTATATTAAAATAGAAAACCATTAATATATTCTATGACATTGAAATCTGAAAACGGTGACATAATTCTATTTCTCCAATTTATTGGGGTTGAGAAAAAAAAAAAAGAAAGAATAGGTAAAGTCAAATAGTCTGCTTTACAATATACCTACTATGAATGACTAGTATTGCGGTACAAGTAATTCTATAAATATGGTAGAAAAAGAGCTTTTCATAATTTTTTGATTATACAGAATTACATAATTATCAATACAAATTGAGTTCTTTTTACGAACTTAATATGTTGATAAATCCGCGTACCTAAAAATTCATTTCAGACAATTGAACTTTTTCAAACTGTTTCTTTTTAAGAACCAAAAAGATTTGTGCTAAAATAACAGATGCCAAGAAGAACAAGAGACCTTGGACACGTAACGGATCTTGAAGTACTATTTCCGCATCCCCCTGACCAAATCCACCCACATTAGGATTACTCGTTAATGGTTGATCAAGTTTGATGGATTCCCCCTCTGAAACAAGAAGTTCTGGTCCTGGAGGTATAATATCAATCACTTCACGTCCATCCGACGAGTCCACTATAGTGATTTCGTATCCCCCTTTTTCTTTTCGTATGATTTTGCTTATTATACCAGCGGCTGTAGCATTATAAACATTATTATTACTCTTGCTCCCGTCGGGATAAATCTGACCCCTTCCCCTGTTCCCGCCTACGTATATGGGATATTTTAAGAAGTGAATATCTCTCTTAGTAGCGGGATTGGGGGAAAGAATAGGAAAGGCGATTTCACTATATTTCTGACCAGGAACGGGGCCTACCACAAGAATATTTTTTTTAGTGGGGCGATAGTTTTGAAAAGAAAGATTGCCTATCTTTTCTTTAATCTCAGGCGAAATACGATCGGGGGGAGCCAATTCAAACCCCTCTGGTAAAATAAGAACAGCCCCCACATTCAAAGCCCCTTTTTTACCATTAGCAAGAACTTGTTTCACTTGCATATCATAAGGAATTCGAACAACTGCTTCAAATACAGTATCAGGAAGTACCGCTTGTGGAACCTCGATATCCACGGGCTTATTAGCTAAGTGGCAATTGGCACATACAATACGGCCGGTTGCTTCTCGCGGATTTTCATAACTCTGCTGTGCAAAAATGGGATATGCATTTGAAATGGGTGCTCGAGTTATTATATATATCATGAGCGATACGGAAATGGATCGAGTAATCTCTTCCTTTATCCAAGAAAAGGCATTTCTAGTTTGCATGGTCCAATCATTGATTCTGAAAATTTCTACAATAAAATTAGGTAGGTTGCTAGTATAGTTCCCTATCCACGATTCTGCTATTTACTGAAATCATTTTATTGGAATATAGGAAGAATCCCCTGGCTGAGTAGAAAGAAAAAAAAAAAAAGAAATACAATTTTGAATGTTTAGCTTATGTACAAAGTAACAAACATTATAAGTGGATCATTTTTTTCAGTCATTCATTGAATGATAAATCACTACAAGTGACGGAGATACACGATTTAAATAACGGAAAATCCAATATTTAAAAATTGTATCTAGAATGACTGGAAAAGTGGAAACAAGACCGGATATGATTTGATGATTATGAGCAAATCCAAAATCTTTATAGACAGAATCGATCATTAGTTCCCAACCATGGGGCGAATGGAATCCTATACATAAATCAGTTAATAAAAGAATAGAAAAAGCTTTTATTGTGTCGCTTAAGTTATATAGGAATTCTTGAACCCAAGAGTTAAGAATAATAAGTTCTTTATTACCTAGAATAGAATAACCACTTAGAATAACGAAACAGATTATATTTGTGGAGAAGTGCAAAATCGTATGGATACGATCCTCATTGTGCGTCTTGATCAATCGGATCGTTTCTTTGTAGATTCCGATACGAAGGTTTTGCAGACGTGTTTTCGGATATTCTTTTATCATTTCATCCAAGAGGAATAGTTCCTCTAATTCTATGAATTTTTTTAGAATACTCTTTTCTTGAATATCATTCAAGAAAATTTCGGATTGCCCAGTATTCCACCAATTAGTAATCCAAGATTCTAGACTTTTATTAAATGAGAAAGAGATCCACCAGGGCAAAAATACTATAGATGTAAGATATAGAACGGGAATAAATGCTTTCTTTTTTGCCATTTTTCGTCGTCTTTAATGAACTCACCTTCACCTCATTCGTCAACTCGATATGATAATAAGATTTCTGTTAAGCATAAGTTCTATTATCTATTAGAAGCCATAGAACCTATAAAACGATTCCCACCTTTTTAAGAAAGCATTCATATTTATTTATTTTATTCTTCAGTTCATTTTTTTGTTTTCAAAATACTTCAATTGGTACACGCAAGAAATAGGCCAATTCCGCTGCTTTTTGTTCAATTTCTCGTGGGGTAAAATTTTCATCAGTACGAGTCAAGGGAATGGCCCCCTGTCCTCTGATTTCCATATAAAGGACACGACGAGTATAAATACCCTCTTTAACTTCTATTCTGATGGACTGAATCTCTTTCATAAGGAATCGGAGAAAAATACGACGATTTTTTCCAGGAAATCCCCAACGAAAAATACAAACTATTCCCTCTTTTCTATCGAATCGATCATAACCACTACCTATATTCCACAAAATTGTACACCACAAGTAGGAGCTAATAAAGAGACCCGCGATTCCATAGAAAGACATCACGATCCCTTGTGGAAAAAAAAGAATTTGCTGAGACGGAAATAAAGATATCAAATTCTTACCAAGATAACTGGAAGTTCCAACTAATAAGAAACCTAATGAACCTAAAAAAAGAATAAAGGCCCAGCAGAAATTACTTGTTTTTCGAGACCCCGTTATACGTTCTATCCATATACGTTCTGATCGCCAACCCATACTAGATCCAGTTGTATTTTATTTGAATTGGGAGAATAACCCAAATGAATTTTACTTTTTTTTGTTTTTCCGAAGTAACTCTCGTCAACTAGCACTATTCTGATGTAAACCTTTGTAAACCTTTAGGAGTAATTCATTGAATTGCTTATAGATCTAAAAAAATAGATGAGATTTGTCTCTACTGCGCGTATCTAAAAAATCTTGTTTTTTTGAACATAAAGAAATAAGGAAGCCATTGCAATTGCCGGAAATACTAGGCCCACTAAGGGGACAAAAATAGAGGGTAAGTTGCTGATAGTTGTCATAGAATGGGTACCTCGATTTAAAATTTGTACCTGTTATTTTTTATATTGTTATAAAAAGATTTTATAATCACTAGAATTCATATATAATTATACTCAGTATATCTAAGTGAGTATATATAATAAGTACTGAATATATAATAATCTAATAATCAAAAGTACACAAAGTACAAGGAATGTCGAACTAAATAAGTAAACTTATTTATCTTTCTATTTCTACATGAAATATATAGAAATATATATATATGAAAATATACTTTTGTTTGTTATTTTTTGTTTTATCATCAGATAGAACGTTAAAGAGAAGGAAAAGCTTATTATTCTCCGTTTACAAATATCCAAATTTTGATGCCCAAGACCCCATAAATAGTTCTAACTGTATGCGAACAATAATCAATTTTAGCTCGAATGGTTTGTAGCGGAACCCTACCCTCTCTGATCCATTCGACCCGTGCAATTTCTTTTCCGTCGATACGTCCCGCAATTTGGACTTGAACTCCTTTTGTACTCGCCTGTTCAGTTAATTCAATAGCTTTTTTTATTGCTTTACGAAACGAAACTCTATTTTTTAATTGTCCGGCTATAAATTCTGCAAGAATAGTAGGATGACCATAAGGATTTGCAATTCTTGAAATAGTAATGTTGAGTTTTTGGTTCACACAATTAAGTTTTTTTTGTACATTCCTCTGTAATTCTTCGATTCTTCGAGGTTTACCTTCTATTAATAACTTTGGGAATCCCATATAGATTATGACTTGAATCAGATCGATTCTTTTTTTAATCTTTATCTGTGCAATTCCCTCGACATCAGAAGCAATTTTCATTGTTTTTTGTACATAATTTTTGATACAATCTCGTATTTTTTGATCTTCTTGTAGACTCTCAGAATAATTTTTTGGTTGCGCAAACCAAAGAGAATGATGACTTTGGGTTGTACCAAGTCTGAAACCGAGCGGATTTATTTTTTGTCCCATAATCCCCCACTACTATATATAAAAAAAAAAGAAAATGACACGTCGTATGTGTGTACTTTCCCAGAATATAGAATAGCTAATAGCTTGTATTTACTTATTTTTTTTTATCCAGTCTGGATAATATAACGTATTTGTGAATTTCTATTCATCTATAGATATATCTTTCAATACAATAACAATAATTCTATCACAATTTTTGATATACCTAATTTCGTTCTCGATCTTGAAGTTTTCATTTTTTCATAGTAGGTAGGACCTTTATTGACTTCAGTTTTTGACTCAACTTGCTTCTCGTTGAAACCCCTATTGTGACTAGGTAAGGTCCATGAATCTCATTTATTCCTATTCGTGCTTTGGTTTGGCTTGTGAGCAGGCATGTAGATATGTTGACTTAAAGTGTATATTTCTGGATATTGCTTCTTCTTTATCATAAGGTTCTATTTTCACTAATAACTAATAAATAAGCATCTCCATTTTATATTTTTTTTTATATAATTTTTTATAGATTTTATATAAAAATAATATCGAAAATAATTATATAAATTATAAATAATATTTTTATTTTCTATTTTCATTTTATTATTATTTCTAATTTTAATTATAAAAGATTAGAAATTCCGTTTTTTTATTTTAATTAATTTTTTTAGTATTTTCTTAATTATTATTACTTAC